GCTAGCGTAGCTTAAGTAAAGCATAACACTGAAGATGTTAAGATGGGCCCTAGAAAGCTCCGCAAGCACAAAGGCTTGGTCCTGACTTTACTATCACCTTTAGCTAAACTTACACATGCAAGTATCCGCACTCCTGTGAGAATGCCCTAACAGTTCCCCGCCCGGGAACAAGGAGCTGGTATCAGGCACATCCCTAGTGAGCCCATGACGCCTTGCTTAGCCACACCCTCAAGGGAACTCAGCAGTGATAAACATTAAGCCATAAGTGAAAACTTGACTTAGTCAAAGCTAAGAGGGCCGGTAAAACTCGTGCCAGCCACCGCGGTTATACGAGAGGCCCAAGTTGACAGACATCGGCGTAAAGAGTGGTTAAGTTAAAATTTATACTAAAGCCGAACATCCTCAAGGCTGTTATACGCACCCGAAGATAAGAAGTTCAACCACGAAGGTGGCTTTATTTAGTCTGAACCCACGAAAGCTACGGTACAAACTGGGATTAGATACCCCACTATGCCTAGCCCTAAACATTGATAGTATTATACAACCACTATCCGCCTGGGAACTACGAGCATTAGCTTGAAACCCAAAGGACTTGGCGGTGCTTTAGATCCACCTAGAGGAGCCTGTTCTAGAACCGATAACCCCCGTTCAACCTCACCTTTCCTTGTTTTTCCCGCCTATATACCGCCGTCGTCAGCTTACCCTGTGAAGGTTTAATAGTAAGCAAAACTGGTATAACCCAAAACGTCAGGTCGAGGTGTAGCGTATGGGAAGGGAAGAAATGGGCTACATTCGCTATTACAGCGAATACGGACGATGCACTGAAACGTTCATCTGAAGGAGGATTTAGCAGTAAGCAGGAAATAGAGTGTTCCGCTGAAATTGGCCCTGAAGCGCGCACACACCGCCCGTCACTCTCCCCAAGCTTACTAATTTAATTAACTAAACCCTAATAATCGCAAAGGGGAGGCAAGTCGTAACATGGTAAGTGTACCGGAAGGTGCACTTGGAAAAATCAGAGCGTAGCTAAGATAGAAAAGCATCTCCCTTACACTGAGAAGTCATCCGTGCAAGTCGGGTCGCCCTGAAGCTTTATAGCTAGCCCGCTCAAACAACTTCAACAAACCCCTGTTAATAACCCCTAAATACACCAGTATTTAAATTAAACAAACCATTTTTCCCCCTTAGTATGGGCGACAGAAAAGGGACTACGGCGCAATAGAGAAAGTACCGCAAGGGAACGCTGAAAGAGAAGTGAAAAAACCCAGTGAAGCCCAATAAAGCAGAGATTTAAACTCGTACCTTTTGCATCATGATTTAGCAAGTGTAACCCAAGCAAAGAGCCCTTTAGTTTGATATCCCGAAACTGGGTGAGCTACTCCAAGACAGCCTATTAATAGGGCACACCCGTCTCTGTGGCAAAAGAGTGGGGGGAGCTTTGAGTAGAGGTGATAGACCTACCGAACCTAGTTATAGCTGGTTGTCCAAGAAATGAATAGAAGTTCAGCCTCCTGGCTTCTCTTTTCACCTTAGTTTTACCCCTATTGATGTGCTTAAGAAACCGGGAGAGTTAGTCAAAGGGGGTACAGCCCCTTTGAACCAAGACACAACTTTATCAGGAGGGTAAAGATCATAATAAACCAAAGGAAAATATTTGGGTGGGCCTAAAAGCAGCCATCCCCTTAGAAAGCGTTAAAGCTCGGATATACCAATTAACCCTTATTATTCTGATCACCAAATCTTATCCCCCTAAACATACTGGACCATCCCATGCCCACATGGGAGTGACTATGCTAATATGAGTAATAAGAGAGCCTTTGGCTCTCTCCCTGCACACGTGTATGTCGGAACGGACATCCCGCCGACCATTAACGGCCCCAAACAAAGAGGGCACTGAATAAAAGATTAAACAACAAGAAAAACATTCAGAAAATTACCGTTAACCCCACACAGGTGTGCCAACAGGGAAAGGCTAAAAGAAAGAGAAGGAACTCGGCAAACACTGAAGCCTCGCCTGTTTACCAAAAACATCGCCTCTTGCAAACTTAATAAATAAGAGGTCCCGCCTGCCCTGTGACTATTAGTTTAACGGCCGCGGTATTTTGACCGTGCGAAGGTAGCGCAATCACTTGTCTTTTAAATGAAGACCTGTATGAATGGCATAACGAGGGCTTAACTGTCTCCTCTCTCCAGTCAATGAAATTGATCTTCCCGTGCAGAAGCGGGAATATAAACATAAGACGAGAAGACCCTATGGAGCTTTAGACACCAAGGCAGATCATGTTAATAATCCTTAATAAAGGAGTAAACCAAATGGAACCTGCCCTAATGTCTTTGGTTGGGGCGACCGCGGGGAATTAAAAAACCCCCACGTGGAATGGGAGCACCCCTCCTACAACTAAGAGCTACAGCTCTAGTAAACAGAAATTCTGACCAGCAAGATCCGGCAATGCCGATCAACGGACCGAGTTACCCTAGGGATAACAGCGCAATCCTCTTTTAGAGCCCATATCGACAAGAGGGTTTACGACCTCGATGTTGGATCAGGACATCCTAATGGTGCAGCCGCTATTAAGGGTTCGTTTGTTCAACGATTAAAGTCCTACGTGATCTGAGTTCAGACCGGAGTAATCCAGGTCAGTTTCTATCTATGCTGTGCTCTTTTCTAGTACGAAAGGACCGAAAAGAAGAGGCCCATGCTCTAGGCACGCCTCCCCCTTACCTAGTGAAGTCAACTAAAGTAGGCAAAAGGGCATACCCTCCTGCCTGAGAAAAAGGCATGTTAAGGTGGCAGAGCCCGGTAATTGCAAAAGACCTAAGCCCTTTCTACAGAGGTTCAAGTCCTCTCCTCAACTATGATATCCACAATCATTACTCATATTATTAACCCTCTAACCTTTATTGTGCCTGTTCTTCTGGCCGTCGCTTTTCTTACTCTTCTTGAACGAAAGGTACTTGGCTATATACAACTACGGAAAGGCCCAAATATTGTAGGACCTTACGGACTTTTACAGCCCATTGCAGATGGTCTTAAACTATTCATTAAGGAGCCCGTTCGCCCCTCTACCGCCTCCCCAGTTTTATTTCTGCTAGCCCCCATATTAGCCCTCACCCTCGCCCTAACCTTGTGGGCCCCTATACCTCTTCCGTACCCTGTAATTGATCTAAACCTTGGCATTTTATTTATTCTTGCTTTATCAAGCCTCGCGGTATACTCCATTCTTGGCTCAGGTTGAGCATCTAATTCAAAATACGCTCTTATTGGAGCCCTCCGAGCGGTTGCTCAAACTATTTCTTACGAAGTTAGCCTAGGCCTTATTCTTCTAAATATCATTATCTTTACAGGCGGTTTTACGCTTCAGACCTTCAACGTTGCTCAAGAGAGTGTCTGACTAATTCTGCCTGCCTGACCTCTTGCAGCCATATGATATATTTCTACCTTGGCTGAGACCAACCGGGCCCCCTTTGATCTAACCGAAGGTGAGTCCGAGCTTGTCTCAGGCTTTAACGTCGAGTACGCAGGTGGTCCATTTGCCCTTTTCTTTCTCGCAGAATATGCTAATATTTTGCTTATAAACACCCTCTCGGCCACCCTCTTTTTAGGAGCCTCCCACATCCCAGCAATCCCAGAGCTTACCGCCATTAACCTAATAACTAAAGCAGCCCTTCTCTCAGTAGTTTTCCTTTGAGTTCGGGCCTCCTACCCCCGATTTCGGTATGACCAGCTCATACATTTAATCTGAAAGAATTTTCTGCCCCTTACCCTCGCCCTGGTTATCTGACATCTTGCCCTTCCTATTGCCTTCGCTGGTTTACCACCGCAAGTCTAAACACGGAGCTGTGCCTGAAGCAAAGGGCCACTTTGATAGAGTGAACTATGGGGGTTAGAGTCCCCCCAACTCCTTAGAAAGAAGGGGTTCGAACCCTACCTCAAGAGATCAAAACTCTTGGTGCTTCCACTACACCACTTCCTAGTAAAGTCAGCTAATTAAGCTTTTGGGCCCATACCCCAAACATGTTGGTTAAACTCCTTCCTTTGCTAATGAACCCAAACATCTTAGCCACCCTACTCTTTGGTCTGGGTCTAGGAACTACAATCACTTTCGCCAGCTCCCACTGACTCCTTGCCTGAATGGGCCTTGAAATGAATACCCTTGCTATCATTCCACTGATGGCACAACACCACCACCCCCGAGCGGTTGAAGCCACCACTAAGTACTTTCTAACACAAGCCACTGGGGCCGCAATGCTTCTGTTTGCGAGCACCACTAATGCCTGGATAACAGGCCAATGAGATATTCAACAAATATCCCACCCCCTTCCCATCACTTTAATTACTTTAGCGCTTGCACTGAAAGTGGGCCTTGCCCCGGTGCATGCCTGACTACCAGAGGTGCTTCAAGGGTTGGACCTTACCACAGGACTAATTCTGTCTACCTGACAAAAATTAGCCCCCTTTGCCCTGCTCATGCAAATCCAGCCCTCTAACTCCACACTTCTTGTTGTTCTTGGCCTCACCTCTACCTTAGTGGGGGGTTGAGGGGGGTTAAATCAAACCCAATTGCGGAAAATCCTCGCTTACTCTTCAATTGCCCACTTAGGCTGAATAATCCTGGTTATACAGTTTTCGCCCTCCCTCACCCTTCTTACCCTATTTACTTACTTTGTCATGACATTTTCAACCTTCCTTGTATTTAAGTTAAATGACTCCACCACCTTAAATACTCTGGCCACCTCCTGAGCGAAAGCACCCGCCCTAACAGCTCTTGCCCCGCTTATTTTGCTTTCCCTTGGGGGCCTGCCCCCTCTTACAGGGTTTATACCCAAATGACTTATTTTACAAGAGCTTGCCAAGCAGGACCTTGCTCTTACTGCAACGGTGGCTGCACTTGCCGCCCTCTTGAGCCTCTATTTCTATCTACGCCTATCATACGCTATGACACTCACTATGTCCCCCAACAATATTACTGGTGTAACCCCTTGGCGCTTTTCATGCTCGCAGCTTACTTTGCCTGTTGCTACCTCAACCACAGCAGCTCTACTTCTCCTCCCTCTAACCCCAGCTGCCGTAGCACTCCTCACCATCTAAGAGGCTTAGGCTAGCACAAGACCAAGGGCCTTCAAATCCCTAAGCGGGAGTGAGAATCTCCCAGCCCCTGATAAGACTTGCGGGACACTACCCCACATCTCCTGCATGCAAAACAGACACTTTAATTAAGCTAAAGCCTTTCTAGGTCGGCAGGCCTCGATCCTGCAAATTCTTAGTTAACAGCTAAGCGCTCAAACCAGCGGGCATCAACCTACTTTCCCCCGCCTTGTCAAACATAAAGAAGGCGGGGGAAAGCCCTAGCAGGGATTAGGCTGCCTCTTAAGATTTGCAATCTTATATGTTAAACACCTTAGGGCTTGGTAAGAAGAGGACTCAAACCTCTGTCTATGGGACTACAATCCACCGCTTAAAAGCTCAGCCATCCTACCTGTGGCCATCACACGCTGATTTTTCTCGACTAACCACAAAGACATTGGCACCCTCTATCTAGTATTTGGTGCATGAGCCGGAATAGTAGGCACAGCTTTAAGTCTCCTCATTCGAGCAGAGCTAAGCCAGCCCGGAGCCCTTTTAGGCGACGACCAAATTTATAATGTAATTGTTACAGCACATGCGTTCGTAATAATTTTCTTTATAGTAATACCAATCATGATCGGGGGCTTTGGAAACTGGCTTATCCCTTTAATGATCGGAGCCCCAGATATGGCATTTCCCCGAATAAATAACATGAGCTTTTGACTTCTGCCCCCATCATTCCTTCTTCTCCTTGCCTCTTCTGGGGTAGAGGCAGGAGCCGGAACAGGGTGAACAGTTTATCCTCCCCTTTCTGGAAATCTCGCACATGCCGGGGCTTCTGTTGATTTAACAATTTTTTCTCTTCATTTAGCAGGAATTTCTTCAATTCTTGGAGCAATTAACTTCATTACAACCATCATTAATATGAAACCTCCGGCTATTTCTCAATACCAGACACCCCTTTTCGTTTGATCTGTACTTATTACAGCTGTCCTTCTACTCCTTTCCCTCCCCGTCCTTGCAGCCGGAATTACAATGCTCCTAACAGATCGTAACCTTAACACAACCTTCTTCGACCCCGCCGGAGGAGGGGACCCAATCCTTTACCAACATCTATTTTGATTCTTTGGCCACCCAGAAGTATATATTCTTATTCTTCCTGGCTTTGGAATGATCTCACACATTGTTGCTTACTACTCTGGTAAAAAAGAACCCTTCGGCTATATGGGAATAGTATGGGCAATGATGGCCATCGGCCTTCTAGGGTTCATCGTATGAGCCCACCATATGTTCACAGTCGGGATGGATGTAGATACCCGCGCTTACTTTACTTCTGCCACTATAATTATTGCGATCCCCACGGGCGTCAAGGTATTTAGCTGACTTGCAACCCTTCATGGGGGCTCTATTAAATGAGAAACTCCACTTCTCTGAGCCCTTGGGTTTATTTTCCTATTTACAGTAGGGGGACTAACAGGAATTATTCTTGCCAATTCCTCTCTTGATATTGTACTTCATGACACCTATTACGTAGTAGCCCACTTCCACTACGTTCTGTCTATGGGGGCAGTCTTTGCTATTGTTGCTGGCTCCGTACACTGATTCCCTCTATTTTCAGGGTATACCCTACACAGCACTTGGACAAAAATTCACTTTGGAGTAATATTTGCAGGTGTAAATTTAACCTTCTTCCCTCAACATTTCCTAGGTCTTGCTGGAATACCTCGACGGTACTCAGACTATCCCGATGCCTATACCCTATGAAACACCGTCTCCTCAATTGGATCTCTAATCTCTTTGGTCGCAGTAATTATGTTTCTGTTTATTATTTGAGAAGCATTTGCTGCCAAACGAGAAGTTCTAGCAGTAGAACTCACAACAACAAATGTAGAGTGACTGCACGGCTGCCCTCCCCCTTACCACACTTTTGAGGAGCCTGCATTTGTTCAAGTTCAATCAAACTAACGAGAAAGGGAGGAGTCGAACCCCCATGGGTTGGTTTCAAGCCAACCACATAACCGCTCTGTCACTTTCTTCATAAGACACTAGTAAAAAAGTATATTACACCGCCTTGTCGAGGCAGAGTTGTGGGTTAGATTCCCGCGTGTCTTGCCCCCCCCCCAATGGCCCATCCCTCACAGCTAGGATTTCAAGATGCAGCTTCACCTGTAATAGAAGAACTTCTTCATTTTCACGATCACGCCTTAATAATTGTCTTTTTAATTAGCACTTTAGTGCTTTACATTATTGTGGCTATAGTCTCCACTAAATTAACCAACAAGTACATCTTAGATTCCCAAGAAATTGAAATCATCTGGACTGTTCTTCCAGCAATCATTCTTATTCTTATTGCCCTACCCTCCCTCCGTATTCTTTACCTAATAGATGAGATTAATAACCCCCTTCTTACAATTAAAGCCGTAGGTCACCAATGATACTGAAGCTACGAATATACAGACTACGAAGACCTCGGGTTTGACGCATATATAATTCCTACCCAGGATTTAAACCCTGGTCAATTCCGTCTCCTAGAAGCAGACCATCGTATAGTCATCCCAGTGGAATCCCCCATCCGGGTCTTAGTCTCCGCTGATGACGTCCTCCACTCCTGAGCAGTACCAGCCCTGGGGGTAAAAATAGACGCGGTTCCCGGCCGCCTGAATCAAACCGCTTTTATTGCATCCCGACCAGGTGTATTTTATGGTCAATGCTCTGAGATTTGCGGAGCAAATCATAGTTTTATACCTATTGTAGTTGAAGCAGTTCCACTAGAACACTTTGAAAACTGATCGTCCCGAATACTTGAAGACGCCTCGCTAAGAAGCTAAATAGGGTCTAGCGTTAGCCTTTTAAGCTAAAGATTGGTGCCTCCCAACCACCCCTAGCGACATGCCTCAACTCAACCCCGCGCCTTGATTTGCAATCCTAGTCTTCTCATGATTAGTTTTTTTAACCATTATTCCCCCAAAAGTATTGGCTCACACCTTCCCTAACGAACCAACGCTTCAAAGTGCTGAAAAGCCTAAAACAGACCCCTGAACCTGACCATGACATTAAGCTTCTTTGACCAATTTATAAGCCCCACATACCTAGGTATTCCTTTAATAGCCTTAGCTCTTACCCTCCCTTGAATATTATTTCCCACACCCACAGCCCGATGATTAAATAGCCGTTTCCTTGCCCTCCAAGGCTGATTTATTAATCGTTTTACGCAACAACTTCTTCTGCCTTTAAGTGTTGGTGGTCACAAATGAGCAGCTCTCTTAACCTCTTTAATGATTTTCTTAATTACCCTAAATATGCTAGGCCTTCTCCCTTATACTTTTACACCTACCACTCAGCTCTCCCTTAATCTAGGACTTGCAACCCCTCTTTGATTAGCAACGGTGATTATTGGAATACGAAATCAACCTACTCATGCACTAGGACATCTTCTACCAGAAGGCACCCCCGGTCCTCTCATTCCCGTGCTCATTATTATCGAAACAATTAGCCTGTTCATTCGCCCACTTGCCCTAGGTGTCCGGCTAACAGCAAATTTAACAGCTGGCCATCTTCTTATTCAACTAATTGCCACCGCTGCCTTTGTCCTTCTTCCTTTAATACCTGCTGTGGCCATTCTTACATCTACGGTCCTTGTTCTTTTAACCCTCTTAGAAATCGCCGTAGCTATAATTCAAGCCTATGTATTTGTCCTACTCTTAACCCTCTACCTACAAGAAAACGTTTAATGGCCCATCAAGCACACCCCTACCATATAGTTGACCCCAGCCCTTGACCTTTAACAGGCGCAATTGCTGCCCTATTAATAACATCAGGTCTCGCAACCTGATTCCACTTCCAGTCCACAACCCTAATGACTCTTGGAACCGCCCTCCTTCTTCTCACCATATACCAATGATGACGAGACATCGTGCGAGAGGGCACCTTCCAAGGCCACCACACGCCCCCGGTTCAAAAAGGCCTTCGTTATGGTATAATTCTTTTCATTACCTCAGAGGTTTTCTTCTTCCTAGGATTTTTCTGAGCTTTTTATCATGCAAGTCTTGCTCCCACACCTGAACTGGGTGGATGCTGACCACCTACAGGCATCACTACACTTGACCCATTCGAAGTACCCCTGCTTAATACAGCAGTCCTTCTTGCCTCTGGGGTTACCGTTACTTGAGCTCACCATAGCATTATAGAAGGCGAACGGAAGCAAGCCATCCAATCCCTGACGTTAACCATCTTGCTTGGGTTTTATTTTACTTTCCTTCAAGGAATAGAATATTATGAGGCTCCTTTTACGATTGCAGATGGCGTCTACGGCTCTACCTTCTTTGTAGCCACCGGGTTCCATGGTCTTCACGTTATTATCGGCTCTTCATTCCTAGCCGTCTGTCTCTTACGTCAAGTTCGTTATCATTTTACATCCGAACATCATTTCGGGTTTGAAGCAGCCGCCTGGTACTGACACTTCGTAGACGTAGTCTGATTATTCCTATATATCTCCATCTACTGATGAGGATCCTAATCTTTCTAGTACTAAATTAGTATAAGTGACTTCCAATCACCCGGTCTTGGCTAGAGTCCAAGGAAAGATAATGAATTTAGTTACAACTGTAATCCCCATTACCGCAGCTCTCTCCGTTATTTTGGCCATTGTATCCTTTTGACTTCCCCAAATGACCCCTGACCACGAAAACCTCCCCCCTTTAGAATGCGGGTTTGGCCCCCTCGGGTCAGCCCGACTTCCTTTTTCACTACGCTTTTTCCTAGTCGCAATTCTCTTCTTGCTGTGTGACTTGGAAAAGGCCCTCCTACTTTCCTTTCCTTGGGGGAACCACCTAGCCTTTCCCTTATTAACATTCCTATGGGCCACCACAATTTTAGTTCTCCTTACTTTGGGCCTGATCTATGAATGGCTTCAAGGAGGCCTAGAGTGAGCCGAATAGCCAATTAGTTTAAGAAAAACCCTTGATTTCGGCTCAAAAGCTTATGGTTAAAGTCCATAATTATCTAATGACCCCCGTTCACTTTGCCTTCTCATCGGCTTTTATACTAGGACTAACCGGCCTGGCCTTTCATCGCACCCATTTGCTTTCCGCCCTTCTCTGCTTAGAAGGGATGATACTTTCGTTATTTATTGCCCTCTCCCTATGGACCTTGCAGCTCGGGTCCACAAATTTCTCTGCAGCTCCTATGCTTCTACTAGCATTTTCGGCCTGCGAGGCAAGTGCCGGCCTCGCTCTTCTAGTAGCCACCGCACGTACGCATGGTACAGATCATCTACAAAGCCTAAACCTCCTACAATGCTAAAAATCTTAATTCCTACTCTTATGCTAGTCCCAACCGCCTGAATAGTAAAGCCTAAATGACTTTGACCTACCACTCTTACTCAAAGCCTAATCATTGCCCTCCTCAGTTTATCTTGACTCGTCAACATATCAGAGACGGGGTGGTCAAGCCTTAATGGTTACATGGCAACAGACCCCCTATCCACCCCCCTTCTGGTATTAACTTGCTGACTGCTTCCCCTTATGATTATGGCAAGCCAAAACCACACAGCGCTTGAACCTCTTAATCGGCAACGCACTTATATCACCCTCCTTACATCTCTACAAATTTTTCTTATTTTGGCCTTTGGGGCTACCGAGATTATTATATTTTACGTTATATTTGAGGCTACCCTTATCCCCACGCTTATCATCATCACTCGATGGGGTAATCAAACCGAGCGACTAAACGCAGGCATCTACTTTCTCTTTTATACTTTGGCTGGGTCTCTCCCGCTACTAGTAGCCCTCCTCCTCCTCCAAAACAGCGCCGGCACCCTTTCGCTCCTGACCCTTCAGTACTCAGACCCTGTCCAGCTTACATCATATGCAGACAAGTTATGGTGAGCGGGCTGCCTTCTTGCATTTCTGGTAAAAATACCATTGTACGGGGTCCATCTATGACTGCCTAAAGCACATGTTGAAGCCCCTGTTGCAGGCTCAATAGTTCTTGCTGCTGTACTTTTAAAGCTGGGGGGTTACGGGATAATCCGTATGGTAGTTATACTAGACCCTTTAACACAAGAACTAAGCTATCCCTTTATCGTCTTTGCCCTCTGGGGGGTGATCATGACTGGTTCAATTTGCCTCCGGCAGACAGACTTAAAGTCACTCATCGCTTACTCATCAGTAAGTCATATGGGCCTCGTCGTTGGCGGTATTCTCATCCAAACCCCATGAGGCTTCACTGGGGCCTTAATTCTCATGATTGCTCATGGCCTCGCATCCTCAGCACTCTTCTGTCTTGCTAACACAAACTATGAGCGAACGCACAGCCGGACTATACTTTTAGCCCGAGGACTACAAATGGCCCTCCCCCTAATGGCCACTTGATGGTTCATTGCAAGTCTAGCTAATTTAGCACTTCCCCCCCTGCCTAATCTTATAGGAGAAATCATAATTATTACCTCTATATTTAACTGATCTTGATGAACTCTTGTATTAACCGGGGCGGGGACCCTTATCACTGCAAGCTACTCCCTCTACATATTTCTTATAACCCAGCGAGGCCCCCTTCCGACGCATATTATTGCACTAGACCCTTCTCACACCCGAGAACATCTTCTTATGGCCCTTCATCTTATTCCATTACTTCTGCTTGTTCTGAAGCCTGAGCTAATCTGAGGGTGGACCGCATGTAGATATAGTTTAAGAAAAATGTTAGATTGTGATTCTAAAGACAGGGGTTAAACCCCCCTTATCCACCGAGAGAGGCTCGCTAGCAACGGAGACTGCTAATCTTCGCGACCTTGGTTGAACCCCAGGGCTCACTCGGGTCGCTTCTGAAGGATAACAGCTCATCCATTGGTCTTAGGAACCAAAAACTCTTGGTGCAAATCCAAGTAGTAGCTATGCATCCCACTTCACTGATAATAACCTCCAGCCTAGTCATTATTTTTGCGCTACTGGCCTACCCCGTACTTTCAACCCTTTCCCCTAATACTCAGGCTCCGGGCTGGGCTGTCTCCCATGTTAAAACGGCCGTGAAACTAGCCTTTTTTGTTAGCCTCCTTCCACTATTTTTATTTTTTAATGAGGGGGCCGAAACAATTGTTACCTCATGAAGCTGAATAAACACAACCTGCTTTGATGTCAATATCAGCCTTAAATTTGACCACTACTCAATTATTTTTACACCTATTGCCCTATATGTTACATGGTCCATCCTCGAGTTTGCATCGTGGTATATACACGCAGATCCTAATATAAGCCGATTTTTTAAGTACCTTTTAATCTTCCTTATTGCTATGGTTATCCTTGTAACAGCCAATAATATATTTCAACTATTTATCGGGTGGGAGGGGGTCGGTATCATATCTTTTCTCCTTATCGGGTGATGATACGGCCGAGCTGATGCTAATACCGCCGCTCTCCAGGCCGTTGTTTATAACCGTGTGGGAGATATCGGATTAATCTTCGCTATAGCATGGATAGCCATGAACCTTAATTCCTGGGAAATGCAACAGATCTTTGCGGCCTCTAAAGACTACGATCTAACTTTTCCCCTCCTCGGGCTAATTGTTGCCGCTACCGGCAAATCCGCCCAGTTCGGACTTCACCCATGGCTTCCTTCTGCCATGGAGGGTCCTACGCCGGTCTCTGCCCTACTACATTCTAGCACCATAGTTGTTGCTGGTATTTTTTTGCTCGTCCGCCTGAGCCCGTTACTAGAACAAAACCAAACCGCCCTCACCACCTGTCTATGTCTAGGGGCCCTAACCACCCTGTTTACAGCCACCTGCGCTTTAACCCAAAACGATATCAAGAAGATTGTTGCTTTCTCAACATCAAGCCAACTTGGCCTGATAATAGTAACTATTGGACTTAACCAGCCCCAGCTCGCCTTCTTACACATTTGCACGCATGCCTTTTTTAAAGCCATGCTTTTCCTCTGTTCAGGCTCGATCATTCATAGCCTAAATGATGAGCAGGATATCCGTAAAATAGGCGGAATGCATCATCTCACACCTTTTACCTCTTCTTGCCTTACAATTGGCAGCCTCGCCCTCACCGGTACTCCCTTCCTTGCAGGCTTTTTCTCTAAAGACGCAATTATTGAAGCCCTAAACACATCCCACCTAAACGCCTGAGCCCTTGTTCTCACCCTTCTGGCCACTTCCTTCACAGCAATTTATAGCCTTCGTGTAGTCTTCTTTGTATCTATGGGACACCCCCGATTTAACTCACTCTCCCCAATCAATGAGAACAACCCAGCAGTCATCAACCCGATCAAACGACTTGCATGAGGGAGCATTATTGCGGGCCTTTTAATTACCTCAAGCATCACCCCTCTGAAAACCCCCATTATAACTATACCCCCGCTTCTTAAGCTAGCCGCCCTTCTCGTTACAATTATTGGTCTTCTTCTTGCCCTAGAGTTGGCATCTTTAACGAATAAACAATTCCAAAAAACACCGCACTTAACCCTCCATCACTTCTCTAACATACTTGGTTTCTTTCCTTCTGTTGTTCACCGACTCACTCCCAAACTTAATCTTGTCCTCGGACAAACCGTTGCCAGCCAAATGCTTGACCAAACCTGAATAGAAAAAGTAGGCCCTAAGGCTGTAGCTTCCTCCAATATCCCCCTAATCACCACCACAAGTAACACACAACAAGGCTTAGTTAAGACCTACCTGGCCCTATTCCTTCTTTCCCTTACTTTAGCTCTTCTTGTGACTACCTTTTAGACTGCTCGAAGTGTACCTCGGCTTAACCCCCGCGTTAGCTCTAAGACAACAAATAGCGTAAGAAGTAACACCCATGCACTGATCACTAGTATACCTCCTCCTGACGAGTATATCATAGCTACTCCTCCAATGTCCCCCCGTGATATGGAGAATTCTCCAAGCTCATCGCCTGGCACCCAGGATGACTCATATCATCCCCCTCATACCGCACTAGACGCCAGACACACCCCGATTACGTACAAAACCATGTATGCTACAACTGGACGGCTACCTCACCCCTCGGGGAAGGGTTCAGCAGCCAAAGCTGCTGAATATGCAAATACAACTAGTATTCCACCCAAATAAATTAAGAATAAGACCAAGGATAAAAAGGGGCCGCCATGGCCTACTAAAACACCGCACCCCATGCCCGCCACAACTACCAACCCTAAGGCAGCAAAGTACGGGGAAGGATTAGAAGCAACAGCAACTAAACCCAACACCAGCCCTAATAAGAACAAAGACATAATATAAGTCATAATTCCTGCCAGGATTCTAACCAGGACTAATGGCTTGAAAAACCACCGTTGTTATTCAACTACAAGAACCTTTAATGGCAAGCCTACGAAAAACCCACCCCCTACTAAAAATTGCAAATGATGCCCTGGTTGACCTACCAGCCCCCTCCAATATTTCGGTATGATGAAACTTTGGTTCCCTACTAGGCCTCTGCTTAATTATCCAAATCCTTACAGGACTTTTTCTCGCTATACATTATACCTCTGACATCGCAACTGCCTTCTCTTCTGTCGGCCACATTTGTCGAGACGTCAACTACGGCTGACTCATCCGAAACCTTCATGCCAATGGCGCCTCCTTTTTCTTCATCTGTATTTATATACACATCGGTCGCGGCCTATATTATGGCTCTTACCTCTATAAAGAGACATGGAATATTGGGGTCGTTCTTCTTCTTCTCGTAATAATAACTGCTTTCGTTGGCTATGTTTTACCTTGAGGACAAATGTCATTTTGAGGAGCAACTGTTATTACCAACCTACTCTCTGCGGTGCCTTATATCGGCAACTCTTTGGTTCGTTGAATCTGAGGCGGATTCTCCGTCGATAATGCTACCCTAACCCGGTTTTTTGCTTTTCACTTCCTCTTCCCCTTTATTATTGCAGGTGCCACAATAGTCCATCTTCTTTTCCTCCATCAAACAGGCTCAAACAACCCGCTTGGCCTAAACTCAGACGCTGACAAAGTCTCTTTCCACCCATATTTTTCATATAAAGATCTTCTGGGCTTCTCAGCTCTTGTCATCGGCCTTACAGCCCTCGCACTGTTTGCACCCAACCTTTTAGGAGACCCCGATAACTTCACCCCAGCCAATCCCCTTGTTACTCCACCTCATATCAAGCCAGAGTGATACTTTCTGTTTGCCTATGCAATCCTTCGATCTATTCCCAACAAGCTAGGTGGTGTTCTGGCATTACTTGCCTCTATCCTTGTTCTCATGGTCGTCCCTATTTTGCACACGTCAAAGCAACGAGGCTTGACTTTCCGCCCCGTCACACAGTTTTTATTTTGAACACTCATCGCAGATGTTGCTATTCTGACCTGAATCGGAGGCATGCCTGTAGAGCACCCTTATATTATTATTGGCCAAGTAGCATCCGTCCTGTATTTTTCCCTTTTCCTACTCCTCGCCCCACTGGCAGGATGAGTGGAGAATAAAGCCCTCGGATGAGCGTGCACTAGTAGCTCAGCGTAAGAGCGCCGGTCTTGTAAGCCGGATGTCGGAGGTTAAAATCCTCCCTACTGCTCAAAGAAAGGAGATTCTAACTCCTACCCCTAACTCCCAAAGCTAGGATTCTAAACTAAACTATTCTTTGCGCTTATGTACATATATCATGGTATGTACCATATGCATATATGTAATATCACCATTAATTTTTATTAACCATTTCAATGGCATTCCAGGACATATATGTTTTATCAACACATCTAGAATTTAAACACTCATATATCACCACTAAACTAAGGTTTATACAAAGCAAGTAGTGATGTAGGTAACATATTAATTATCAAGCACCGGCGAAATTTAAGACCGAACACATTTCATCCATAAGTTAAGTTATACGTTTCCCAACATCTCGTCATAACACACTTACCGATGTAGTAAGAACCGACCATCAGTTGATTTCTATATTGCTAACGGTTATTGAAGGTGAGGGACAAGTATTCGTGGGGGTTTCACACAGTGCACTATTCCTGGCATTTGGTTCCTACTTCAGGGCCATTGATTGATATTACTCCCCGCACTTTCATCGACGCTTACATAAGTTAATGGTGGGGTACATAAGTGAGATAACCCAGCATGCCGGGCGTTCTCTCCATCGTGCAAGGGGTTCTCTTTTTTTTTTTTCCTTTCACTTGACATTTCAAAGTGCACACGGTAATGACTAACAAGCGTGACCATATAACGAATGAAGGAGGTAATATGTTTGAGTGTTGAAAAAACTTTACATAAAAACTGCATATAGTAATCTCAAAAGCATAAATAGTGCTTGTTCAATAAAAAAATACCTGATATGACCCCCGGTTTCTGCGCGTAAAACCCCCCTACCCCCCTAAACTCGAGAGATCACTAAAACTCCTGAAAACCCCCGGAAACAGGAAAACCTCTAGTAGTTAATTTTGGGCCTAAAATGCGCTTATTTACACTATTAAAATAATGCGTAT